TAGTTAGTTGAAGAGAAATATCCAAAAAGATGTCTTATTCTTTTCAATAATCCATATTTGTAGCAATAAAACACTATTGTTCCTCCCCGAAATTATATATGATCGATTACAAATATCTATGATCTGTCTTCTCTATAAAGGACCTGAAATACCTTGCTTACGTATCATTGGAAAATGCATTAACATAAATACGGCAGTAAGAAGAGGTAATACAAAAGTGTGTAAACTATAAAAACGGGTCAAAGTAGATTGACCCACACTAGCACTTCCACGCAATAACTCTACTAAAGGTGATCCTATTACGGGAATAGCTTCAGGTACGCCTGTCACGATTTTTACTGCCCAATAACCGATTTGGTCCCGGGGTAAGGAATAACCAGTTACACCAAACGATGCAGTCAATACAGCCAGAACCACACCCGTAACCCAAGTCAATTCGCGAGGTTTTTTAAATCCGCCCGTGAGATACACACGAAATACGTGTAGGATCATCATTAGGACCATCATACTTGCTGACCATCGATGAACTGATCGGATTAACCAACCAAAGTTGACTTCAGTCATTATGTATTGAACAGAGGCAAAAGCCTCCGTAACGGTCGGACGATAGTAAAAAGTCATAGCAAAACCCGTAGCTACTTGTACTAAAAAACAAGTAAGTGTGATCCCTCCTAGACAATAAAATATATTGACATGAGGAGGAACATATTTACTAGTTATATCATCTGCAATCGCCTGAATCTCGAGACGCTCCTCGAACCAATCATATACTTTATTGAGATAGGTAAACCAAGGGGACTCCCCCTCTGAGAACCGTATATGAGAATTTCATCTCGTACGGCTCAAGCAGAAACACCCAAATACTGATTACAATGGATATGTAATAGAAAATTTGAAATTTCTTATTTATCCACTTGATTCAATCGTCTCTGAAGATACGAAGGAACCAAAATCCGAACTCTCTTCTTTGTTGTGATGAGACTGCCAAAATATCAAGTTAGCTCATCTGTCTTTATGTTGATCGTTACAGGCCTCTTGAATCTTCTATTCCCCTATTTATTTGTTATTTGATTTGTTGTTTTTGTTTGTGCGTAATGCAGATTGACTATTGTTTACTATATTTTTTTTTGATAGGAATTCTCTTGTTGAGACCCTATGAATCGATTGAAACCTCAGATTCATACTAGAACCACGATGATTCAATAAAACCCAAAAACTAAGACCAAGGGTTCTATGAGTAAGAACTATTTGATCATCACTTATTCATAGATGTAATGACTAAAAATCCAGAGAAAGATTTGTCCTTCGGTCAAAATAAGCATGATTCTAAAGGAAGAAAAATCGTTCAATTTATCAAATACCTCTTTGTTTGAAAATTTTTTGAAGTCCAGTCACGAGGTCTGAATAGTAGGTATGAATCATAGTTCAAATATTTCTTGATCTATTCCATATATTCCGTGCTCCAGATACTAGGATGAATATCCGACGAGGCAGAACCATCTCTGTCGAGATGACAGACCCATTCTCTGTACTATCAATAGGATCAATTATAACAAGTCGCACACTCATATTCCGGAAATACCGAAACAACGGAATTCCACGGTCAAACTACCAGAATGGACTATAAATCTGAGTCCTAAGTGATTCATTTTTGATTGAAAAGCTAGGGCTTCTGGTTCTTATGAGCCTAATTCATTGAAATTCCATCCAGTAAAACGGAAGAATTATAAATCTCTAAAATAATAGATAGGAATATCGCAAATAGAGCCATTGCGACACCCATAAATGGGGTGGTTCCCCACCCAGGAGCCACTTTACCATATTCTGAATTCAATGGTTTCAATAAATCCCCTGTAATAGTTCGTCTTGGCCCAGATCTAGCACTACCCTCAACGGTTTGTGTAGCCATAAATACTATTGCATTGGTTGAGATCTGTTGACTTTGTATACTATTCCGTTGTAAATAAACGATTTTATCGTAGCATAGATCCATCGTGGTCTTGAAATTCTCTAATAATGGAAACAGCAACCTTAGTCGCCATCTCCATATCTGGTTCACTTGTAAGCTTTACAGGGTACGCCTTATATACCGCTTTTGGGCAACCCTCTCAACAACTAAGAGATCCATTCGAGGAACACGGAGACTAATTGAAGTAATGAGTCCCCCATATGGGGGACTCATTACTTCAATTAAGATAATGAAAAATCATTTCATCTTTTTAGTCGGGACCTTAGGCGGTTCTCGAAAAAATATAGCGAAAAAGATTATCCCTAAAGTCGAGACTAAGAGGAATGTATAAACCAATGCTTCCATAGATTCGATCGTTGTTTACAATTATAGCTTCCACACCTGTTCATTTAGGATTATTTCCCAGATAAAGAAAGGACAAGAGCAAAGAAAGGCGATGATTCAAATCAATATTTCTACGGTACCTTATGTCAAATCAAAAAAATCAAATATAGAGGCGAAAGATACCGGAGCAATGTTGTATCAGACTACCTGTCTCCTTGTAGTTGGATCTCCAAGTTTTTGGAATGCTCCAAATTCCACTTGAGCATCCAAATCTGGGTCAATCCCAGCAAAAACATCTCTGAACAAGGTTCGAGCGCCATGCCAAATGTGTCCGAAAAAGAAGAGCAAAGCAAACGTAGCATGTCCAAAAGTGAACCAACCCCTTGGACTGCTCCGAAAAACACCATCGGATTTCAAAGTAGCACGATCTAATTCAAAAATTTCACCCAATTGGGCACGTCTAGCATATTTTTTCACAGTAGCAGGATCGCTATAGCTGACTCCATTGAGTTCGCCACCATAGAACTCAACAGTTACACCCACTTGTTCGACACTATACTTCGATTCTGCCCTTCTAAAAGGAACATCGGCTCTCACAATTCCGTCTCCGTCCACCAAAACTACTGGAAATGTTTCAAAAAAAGTAGGCATACGGCGTACAAAAAGTTCATGCCCTTCTTTATCTCTAAAGATAGGGTGTCCTAACCATCCAACAGCTATCCCATCCCCGTTGTCCATTGAGCCTGCCCGGAATAATCCACCTTTCGCCGGATTATTACCGATGTAATCATAAAAAGCTAATTTTTCGGGAATTTTAGACCAAGCTTCCGATAAACTCAGATTTTCGGCTAGACTGGCGCCAACTCTTCGATATATTTCTTGCTGGAAGTATCCCTGATCCCACTGATAACGAGTGGGACCAAATAATTCGATCGGGGTAGTTGCTGAACCATACCACATAGTTCCAGCAACAACGAAAGCTGCAAAAAAGACAGCAGCGATACTACTGGAAAGGACAGTTTCAATATTGCCCATACGTAATCCTTTGTATAGACGTTGGGGTGGGCGGACACTAAGATGGAATAGACCTGCTAATATACCCAATGTACCTGCTGCAATATGATGAGAGGCTATTCCTCCCGGAACAAAGGGATCAAAACCTTCCGCACCCCACGCTGGATTTACAGATTGTACTTTTCCGGTTAGGCCATAAGGATCGGATACCCATATTCCAGGACCATACAAGCCTGTTACATGAAATGCGCCAAACCCAAAGCAAGCCACCCCTGAGAGAAATAAATGAATTCCAAAAATCTTGGGCAAATCCAAAGAGGGTTTTCCCGTACGTTCATCACAGAATATTTCTAGGTCCCAATACACCCAATGCCAGATAGCTGCTAAGAAGCACAAGCCAGAAAACACAATATGTGCCCCGGCCACACCTTCGTAACTCCAAATACCCGGATTCGTTATAGTTCCTCCTGTAATACTCCAACCGCCCCATGAATTGTTTATTCCTAAACGAGTCATGAAGGGTATAACGAACATACCCTGTCTCCACATTGGATCAAGAACGGGGTCAGAAGGATCAAAAACTGCTAATTCGTATAGAGCCATCGAACCGGCCCAACCGGAAACTAGAGCTGTATGCATTATATGGACAGAAAGCAGCCGACCGGGATCATTCAATACGACGGTATGAACACGATACCAAGGCAAACCCATGGAAATACCCCTTTCTCAAAGAAAAAATAGATACTATGTAACTTTATCACATTGGAAATAACTATGCTATGGACCTCACCCTTTCATTGGATTATCTCGAAACAAGGGTTAATATTTATTCTGTTCCGTTAGTAATAATTGAACAATTCTGTTCGTGGGAACAAAGAGAAGCAGATCTATTCTATACCCAATAAGTACCAATACGCAATGGGGGGATTAATCCTATTTTTTGTGAGCGAATGTATAGATACTTGTTTCTCATTCGAACGATCCGTTCGTAAGAATTTTCCTTTATTCCGTCTTCCTCTATGAATCTTCCAATCTATCGATAAAATACGATAAACGACAATATTATGAAGACAATAAACCATTGTTTGTTACGTTTCCACATCAAAGTGAAATAGAATACTTAAATTTTCTTTCATTTAATGCCCATTGGTGTTCCAAAAGTACCTTTTCGGAGTCCTGGAGAGGAAGATGCAGTTTGGGTTGACGTATAGTGTGACTTGTCAGACATATTGGGTCATATGGGATTTCCCCGTTCTCTCCCCCGATCGAGATATCCTCTGTTTCGCCCAAGAAAGATTGATTGAACCATCAATAATTCGAAGCGTGAAGTGCAATTAGATCAATTTATTTGGTTGGAGGATCAATATTCTCAATTAAAAGAATTTATGGTTGGCTTGGACCAATAAAATGAAGTATACAGGCTCCGTTCAGAAAATACCAAGGTAATCCATGTATGATTACCACCCTATAAGAAATGATTCCTTTATACCATATGAGTGATCTCAAATTGCCAATTAATGGAATAATATGATGATGATGAATACATCGAATATTTTGTGGAAGGCATGAAAATGAAACAAATTGAAAAAAAAAAAAAAGAAGTCATAGCAAAAAGAAGTGGTACTGGGATCATTTGTCCTATATGTGCAAATCGAATTCGGGCGGATCTTTACCCGGAGTAGAGCATAAACCTAAAAGAGTGGAAGAGGCCCATTCGGGAACAAGAAAATTACATCGTGATTTAGATCTCGATGAAACAATACATCAATGAGGGGTTAGCTCGATAAGTTCAGTGAATTCTTTTTTGATTTTATAGGGAAGCAAGTCAAAACTCATGTTTCTTAAAAAATGGAAGAAAAAGCCCGCTACGAAAAAAGAAATAGGGCTGGAATCGACAATTTCTTTTTTTTTTTTTTTGATTTTCTCAATTTTGATTTTTTGAACCGTATGCACCCAAAGGTGCGTGTACGGTTCCTAAGGAATAGAATTTTGTCCTAATCAACCGACTTCATCGAGAAAGATTACTTTTTTTAGGCCAAGAAGTTGATAGCGAGATCTCGAATCAACTTGTTGGTCTCATGGTATATCTCAGTATAGAGGATGATACCAGGGATCTGTATTTGTTTATAAATTCTCCCGGCGGATGGGTAATCCCAGGAATAGCTATTTATGATACTATGCAATTTGTGCCACCAGATGTGCATACAATATGCATGGGATTAGCCGCTTCAATGGGATCTTTCATCCTGGTTGGAGGAGAAATTACCAAACGTCTAGCATTCCCTCACGCTTGGCGCCAATGAGTTTTTTTATTTGAGAGAAAAAAAGACTATGCCTTCGTCATATGGAATATGAATAAAATAATAATAATATTAAGTAATAATAGCATGGCATTTCAAGTTCGATATGAGCAAACTATTATTATTTTTTCATAATATGAGATTATGTATCGAGATAGTAGTATGAAAGAAAGGTTATTTCCGACTTGATCTTATGTATCGGGGTCCATTTCAGCGTCACAAACCTTTTTGCTTCCACATCAGAAGTCTCTTTCCAATATTTATGTTATGAAAGAGTGTGAAAATCAAAAAAAAAAAAGATCATTTTTTACTTATTTTTATTTGATCGGATCAGAAAGAAACTTTGGGATTGCTGAATCACAGACGAGATAAATATATAAAGCAACGGAACCATCATAGTATTTTTTGATTACTCCGAAAGGAAGGATGGTAAATGGATCATTCAACGATCTGGGTCTGATAGATTCGACTTGTCTCTTTCTTCGATGAAAAAAGAGAAAAAAAAAATTCCATTACAGAGCCGTATGCACAAAAGATGCCTGTACGGTTGTTCAATTCTATCTTTTTCTCCCTGCTTGTTATTCTTTATCCCTTCCCTTCGCCCAATCATGCGAGATAGAGGAATCGTTCATTATGTTATATCATCAGGGTTATGATCCATCAACCTGCTAGTTCTTTTTATGAGGCACCCACAGGAGAATTTATCCTGGAAGCGGAAGAACTACTGAAACTCCGCGAAACCCTCACAAGGGTTTATGTACAAAGAACGGGCAATCCTTTATGGGTTGTATCCGAAGACATGGAAAGGGATGTTTTTATGTCAGCAACAGAAGCCCAAGATTATGGCATTGTTGATCTTGTAGCGATCGAAAATACCGGGGATTTCGCATAAATCTTTGATTCCATTTCGAATCATAATTTGAATGAACCCTTATTTGATCTTTTATCTTCTTACCTGGGTAAAATATGAAATGGAAGTAATTCATAATCATCCGGTTAGGATCGATCTAAACCAGCCCATTCTGTATATGATTCAGCATGCCAACTATTAAACAACTTATTAGAAACACAAGACAGCCAATCAGAAATGTCACGAAATCCCCCGCTCTTCGAGGATGTCCTCAGCGTCGAGGAACATGTACTAGGGTGTATGTGCGACTCGTTCAGATCATGAGCTAGAACAAATGAGACGATTTTTACAGTATCAATGACTCGTACCAATGAATAGAATGGAAGAACTCCATTCACTATCGAAAAATAAAGATCTCTCGTATACCTCTATTTGCATGGAATTTATGGTTTCCATTGGTGCAAATCCAATCACCTCGATTTGAGATGAAAAGCAATTCCCATTGGTAGCAAATGGTTATCCATTAAGCGGGGGAATGATATTTAAGAAGCAGAAAGATTATGCTCCTACTCTTGCAAGAACGGACTAACAGGGTCAGCTACCTATTCAACCTTCATAATTAAATGCCGTCACTGTATGGATAGATCCCATTGAAAAAAGACCTATTACTCGATAATTCATCGGTAGAGCCAAAGAGCGTGAACTGTACAAGTTACCAATAACATTGATTAAATGAGGAAAGGGGCTCCGGTGTATAGAGAGGACCTCGCCGTTTAAGAAGTAACCATAGAAACGATGGAAGCCACTATTTGTCCATTTACGATTTATTTTATACCTAATATCGGTACAATTTCTTTTTTTTTTTTTTGAGGTGAAATGCCTGGAAGAAATAAAAAAATCGTGGTTGGGAAGGTTATAGTAGCAAAAGCCATTGGAATTTGTATTTTAATTTTATACATCGGAAGAATCCGTTTTGTTATTAATAAACCAGGAGAGGGGAAAAGAATGACTGAAAGAAAAGAAATCAATTAGTTATTCATCCAAGTTTCTTTTGATTCAATGACCAGAGTTAGACGAAGATATATAGCTCGGAGACGTAGAACAAAAATTCGTTTATTTGCAGCAACCTTTCGAGGGGCTCATTCAAGACTTACTCGAACTACTACTCAACAGAAAATGAGAGCTTTGGTTTCCACTCATCGGGATAGAGGCAGGCGAAAGAGAAGTTTTCGTCGTTTGTGGATCACTCGGATAAATGCAGTAACTCGTGAGAATAGGGGATCCCATAGTTATAGTCGATTAATACTTGATCTGTACAAGAGGCAGTTGCTTCTTAATCGTAAAATACCTGCACAAATAGCCATATCAAATAGGAATTGTCTTGACACGATTTCCAATGCGATCATCAAATAAGGAGATTGGAAGGAATTCACTGGAATACTTTAAACGGAGTTCCCCGGAGAATGAACTCCGGGAGGGTATAGTAGAAATTCGTATGATAAGATAAGTAGTAGGAATGAACGAACACGTTTCAATAAAAAAAAAAAAGATTTATTCTTCCCCCATTCTTTTTTTTATTATTACATTACGGCGCGACAATCTCTCGGCTTTTTCGAACAAAACTTCAATCTGAGTTCGAATTAGAGTTTTGATTCGATTGAGGAATAGGCTTATTTATTTCTGGTTCTAGGACCAGTAGTTCTAGGGATCGACCCGGTTCTCTCAAATTGTTTCTCATTATTAAGAAAAGGTAACGAAGATAAAATACGAGCTTGTTTTATAGCAATAGTAATTAATCGTTGTTGTTTCAAGGTTAATCTATTCACTCGTCTAGATAATATTTTTCCTTGTTCACTAATAAATTGATTAATTAAACTCATGTTTCTATAATCAATTCGATCCCCCGATCCAATTGGGGGCAAACGCCTATGAAAAGATCGCTTGGATTTATGAAAGGGCCGCTTGGATTTATCCATGGTTTATTTCTGATTTCTAAAATCCTATTTCTTCATTCATTTCGGATCCGACCAAAATAGGACTGGATTTGTATATATTATATATGTATATGTAATTTATTCCTCTTCCTTGGAAGAGTGGCACACGCGTTCCGTTCGATTTATTTCTTTATCTCCCCATGAATCGTATGTTTGTAACAATAAGGGCAGAATTTTTTCAAGTCCAATTGACTAGGTGTATTGTGTCGATTCTTTTGAGTAATATATCTGGAAATGCCCCGCGATTCTTTATTCAAACCATTTCGGACACAACTGGTACATTCCAAAATAACTACTACTCTGACATCTTTACCCTTAGCCATGAACCTCCTTTGGATTTTGAATTCACTCAATTCTTCTATTTTCGATTCGAACCGAAGCGAAGAAGAAAGGAATGAAAAATAAATAGACGAGAAGTTGCTAACTCGAAATCCAATTCAATTATGAAAGATTTCGTTGCAATCAATAGAGTAATCAAATTATTAAGTAATACAAATATTTCTAACTATCAATTATTCCCAATCCCAGTATTTTATTTAGTATCTTGTATGATCTTGAACAGCCTGCCCTCGACCCACATTTCCTTTTCTGTTCTCCCTATATTAACCCGAACCCGAGTTTCAATGAGATTCAATCCACTTTTATTCTTTACTCTTTCTTTCCTATCCTAAAGAACTGAAAAAAGGGGGGGGTTAGTCGCAGAGAATTTATTGTATCTCTAATCTTCTTGATCCCTTCCCATGTCAATAACTAGAATGAAAAAAAGGGGAATGTCAACGCATCTGGGAATAAACGATTGATCTCTATCAATAGACCCGCCAAAGACCCGAACCATAGAGTAGTTAGCACAGGTGCCGTGGAGAGATATGTTTTTATATCTCGCATTGAAAATCCTCCTTCTTTTTCTTTAACTTTATTGACTTTATTGTATATTGTAATACATATATGATCAGATGCATATGTAGTTAAAGATCATTTGTACGGGGAATCTCTAACCAAAATGGATATATACAACGATCCGGTAGATGAAATCTACCTGTCCCTAAAACAGAAAAAGATGAACCCTCCTTCCTGAGCACTACTGATAAATATTCATTCCTTTATACGTTTATACGTTAGGTATGTATATAATTCTTTATGAGAATGAAACCAAAAAACCAAAAAGAAGAAATGGCAAAAGAAATTCTATTTAGATAGAGGAAATTAGGATGTGGAAAACAAAACATGGATTCCCTACAATGGCACTGTACAACAAATGAAAGGGATGTAGCGCAGCTTGGTAGCGCGTTTGTTTTGGGTACAAAATGTCACGGGTTCAAATCCTGTCATCCCTACTTATCACTTCTCCTATGGACAGTAACGAGGGGTCAATTGAGATCGATTAAAATTGGACACAATCTACCATTTTATGATACTATACATACAAGATGTATTGGGGGTACAAAAAGAATCCTTTTCTTGACATCCGTATCTCCCATCATAATAAAGCGCTCTTAGTTCAGTTCGGTAGAACGTGGGTCTCCAAAACCCGATGTCGTAGGTTCAAATC